ACGTTTCCAGTATTCAGCCGCTTGGTCGAACCAAGCCTCCGCTATTTCCGAATCTCCCTGTCGAATGGCCTGCTCTCCTCGGTCGGAATAGGCAGTTAAATTCCTTCCCTTAGAACCGTACGTGAGAGTTTCCTACCTCATACGGCTCGGCAATCAAGTCTTTTGGTGTATCATTTTAATCTATTATACCTAATGAATGAGATTTCTATGAATCTATCCAATTTATTCGGGTTAGCCAAAAGAGGTTAATTACATGAGTTTCAAACTAAAATTTGGATTCACAATCCATTTTCTTTCGTTTTATCTTTTGTCCCACCACCAGAAGAATAAAGTTCCTTTATAGGAATTTTCTGAAAAGTAACTATCTCGGTTTCATATAAAATTTTATATAGAATTTTTGAAAAAGACTTTCCGTTATAAGAAAAAGACTTACTATCTTTGGGATTTGATCCTACACCGCTGCGCAAAACTTTAGGGGATCAACTCTATTACATAAGTCGATTCCTAATTTTTATCTCACATCATGCGATAAGGATATCTATGAGCCTGACATAAGTAGTACGCAGTTATTATTCTATCGGTCGAAAACCCGGGGAATTGATCTTTACGGCGCTTCTTCTATCAATTAGATCATTTTTATCCATAGAAAAAGTAACTAGGCCTATTATCTATCTATTTTTTCCTATTTCGATTCCTATGACGTATCTTTCTTTACTACAGCTAAGATAAATCGTTATTTTCGACGATGCATATGTAGAAAGCCTGTTTTGTTCCAGTCGTTACTAGGAGAGTTTTTCTTTCTTTTTTGTTTCTATAGTGGAGATAGCCGCACGTAATGACAGATCACGGCCATATTATTAAAAGCTTGTGGTAAGAATGGGTTTCGTTCTAGTGCTCGAAAATAATATTCTAAAGCTTTCGTATGTTCCCCATTACTTGTGTGGATAAGGCCTATATTATAGAGTATATAACTTCGATCATAAGGATCAATTTCTAATCGCATAGCTTCATAATAATTCTGTAAAGCTTCCGCATAATTTCCTTCGGATTGAGCTGACATCCGTTACGGTCGTCGTTCCATTTTCAAACCCTCCGTTTCAGAACCGTACGTGAGATTTGCATCTCATACAGCTCCACCCTATTGTGCATAAGGAAAATCAAAAATGTAATCTAAAAAAGATTAAAATATTCTCATTATGAACTGGCCGGGGCTAGTGTTTTTACAAGAAATCTCTAGCCAACCTTCCTGCAAGAGATCTTTTCTTAACACCAGCCTATTTTGACTAGATAGAAAAGATACCTCCAACAATTTCTTTGTTTTCAACGCTTTCTAATTTCCAGGAATTAGTCACTTCAACACCCTTCGACGGTTATACGGATATCCAAAGTACAAACGAGATGGGTGCTTGTTATCCCAACCATTCTTTTAGTCCCGAGCACCATAAGCAAGGGGTAATTTCTAACAAAGCTTTCGTGTTGTTGATTCCTAAATGTAGTGCGTCTTCCCCTATGCTGCCTATTAGTACTTAGTATTAGTGGAGTCGTATTAACTCATAATACAGAAGAGAACTCTCTAGGTGTAACCTTTCGCTGAATACTAGAATCCACAATTGAAACATAGCATATGAGGTTGCATTAATCGAGGATACGCGACAGAAGGAATTGTTCTTTTTCCAAGTTTCACCCTCAGTAAGCGTATATTTCTTTTCTATTTTTTTTTATCTATATCTTTTCAAAAAATTGATCGACTGGAATCGCGTGTCTTTCTCGTAAGAATGAGAGAAATAAATCAATATGAAAAAAAATCAAATCGCACCATCTCTGTAATAGCTAAATGCTTCTTTTTCTCCTGAAGTTGTCGGAATTATTCGTAATAAGATATTTGCTACAATCGAAAAGGTCTTATCAATAAAATTTCCATTTATTCGAGATCTAGGCATAGGTAACAATCCATTCGATTAATTCTTCTAATTAACTCTCGCGAGAAAGTGATCCCGCGCAAGAAAAGAGTTGTAACATACGAATACGAAATAACATAAAAACAAATTTGAATTGAGTAAAAAAAAGATCTGGGCCCTTTCCTTTCTTCCAATTCCTCATTTTTGACAAGAATCAATCAATAAGCAATATTTGAACCGGACTCTATTTGACTGAATGTAGCGCTATAACATACCAACCAAAGGAACTATTCCAATAATCGATTATCAATGTGAATGACTCGCAATTTATTCAATCTTCGGGTCATAATCATTATATAGGAGAGATGGCCGAGTGGTTCAAGGCGTAGCATTGGAACTGCTATGTAGGCTTTTGTTTACCGAGGGTTCGAATCCCTCTCTTTCCGTTTTTGTTGATGACTTTCCTAACAATGGCAAATTTATAACACCAGTTGAACTGGTCGACCTGCCTTTTAGTCTAGATAAAAAAAATACTGTAACTATGAACAATAGAGAACAATAGAAAAATTTCCTAATATATTAATCTATAAAATAAAGATGTAGAAAAGGTACAAAATACGGATTAAACCTACATTTAACTTACTTAGTAAGTTTAAGTGTTAATTTACTTCTGGTCGGAACCTTGCTAGTTAGGTTTAAGTTTGACGAGAATAATATTCTACGACTAGCAATTCGTTTATTTTCAAACCGATCCATTTACTATCTATTATTTGATTGACTAATCCTTTATATTGGAATGGTTGAAGGATCAAATGAGTTGGTAATTCTTCCCGGGGGGACGAATCCAAGTATTTTTGAATCAAAGCTCTGGATTTTTGTTCATCCTTCGCTGTAATAATATCTCGGGGTTTGCAGCGATAACTTGGGATATCCACTATCCGACCATTAACTAAAATATGTCTATGGTTAACTAATTGGCGGGCGGCAGGAATAGTCGAAGCCATACCCAATCGAAAAAGGATGTTATCCAAACGCATTTCAAGTAATTGGAGTAAAACTTGACCTGTTGACCCCTTAGCTTTTCCGGCGATGCGAACATATTTTACTAATTGTCGTTCTGTAAGACCATAATGAAAACGCAACTTCTGTTTTTCTTCTAGGCGAATACGATATTGAGATTTTTTCCCCGAATACGTTTGGTTTCTAAGATCATTTCCGGTTCTAGGCTTTTTATTAGTTAATCCTGGCAAAGCCCCTAGGCGATGTATTTTTTTGAAACGAGGTCCTCGGTAACGCGACATAAAGACTCCTTATTCTTATTTAATATGAATTTTATTCTTATTTTTTTTTAAACTAAAAGAAAACTGAACGAAATGAAGCGAAGTTTACTGAAGTATCGTACTTTTGGACTAGAAAGAAGAATGAGATGAATTGGATAATGATCCACATACTTCTAGTATAGAAAAACTATTATAGAAAAAGGACCCCTTTCCGGATATAATCTAAGGTCTTATTTATAATATAATTTGAAAAGTTGATGTCTTTTGGAAAGGAGAGACGGCACCACTTCAATATTCTTTGATTTCAAAAAGAGCATTCTCAATTATGTAAAAATTTAAATAAATAGGAAAAGCCAGCTATCGGAATCGAACCGATGACCATCGCATTACAAATGCGATGCTCTAACCTCTGAGCTAAGCGGGCTCATATAATATCCATTTTAAATCCAGAGCCAGAGGAATTAACTCAATTCTTAGAAACTTAGTTATTCTTAACTATAATTTCTTATCTAATTAGAGTAGATATGAATTGAATATCGAAAATCCTAGAATTTCAAATGAATATAATATTATAAAACACAACGATTAATAGAGCGATATAGAATTTCGATTTATTTATTATTTATATTTATCACTAATAGAAATATAAAAAAATAGAATTCCAATATAATATTATGTATTATAAAATTGGATATATCTTTTACGAGTTTTAGTTTTAGATAGTTAAAGTTTTCATTTTTTGAATTCAAATGCCTTTTGAACTTCTTTTTATTGTATATTATTTTATATTATTTTATTTGATTCTATATTAGAATCAGCTAGTTACACTTACGAATGTTTAGTTATAACTAATGAGACATTCACTACTTTCATTCATAAACGGGTAATTAGGAAAGGGGAAAATTAAGATGACAAGAAAAGAATCGAACCTTCAAGTATTCAAGATTACACCGCTAACGTAATAGTTAGCTATATTTAGCTTGGATATATATCCATCTATATTGAATTATATTGAATTGCAGATACAGAAATGGTAGAATCATAGTCGATTGGACCAAATCCAAAGATGGTTCTCCTATAGAAGGGAATAAAAGAAGGTAATAAAGAAACGAAAACATTTTTTAGGAATCTGATATCTAATGAATTCAAGGATTTACGTATAAATGAAAGAAAAAAGAAACAACATCACAATGAAATTGGAATCTCAACACAAAACGAAGGGGGATATGGCGAAATCGGTAGACGCTACGGACTTAATTGGATTGGGCCTTGGTATGGAAACCCGCTGAGTGATAACTTTCAAATTCAGAGAAACCCTGGAATTAATAAAAAGGGGCAATCCTGAGCCAAATCCTATTTTCAGAAAACAAAAAACAAAGGTTCAGAAAGTGAAAAAGGGGATAGGTGCAGAGACTCAACGGAAGCTGTTCTAACAAATGGAGTTGGATGCATTAGTGGATAAGTCCAAAATTCCGAAAGTATAAGTATTTAAGGATAAAGTAAAGGATAAACATCTATACATACGTAGTGAATAGTCTATTAAATTAAATAAATTAAATGAGTAATGACAGCCGAAACGACTCTCTATTTTGTCTATAAAAAAATAAAGAATTGTTGTTAATAGATTCCATGTTTATTTAAGAAAAAATCGAATATTCATTGATCAAATGATTCACTCCATAGTCTGATAGATCTTTTCACGAACTGATTAATCAGATGAGAATAAAGATAGAGTCCCATTTTACATGTCAATGCGGCAACAATGAAATTTATAGTTAAGAGGAAAATCCGTCGACTTTAAAAATCGTGAGGGTTCAAGTCC